ATTAAATGAATTAAAAAAAATGAATATATATTTTTTTTTAGTGAGAGGTAAACCTTATGATAAAGAATAGAAAGAAGAAATCATATACTTCCGTATATGCTTTAGGGCAATATATATCTATGTCTGCCCACAAAGCACGGAGAGTAATTGATCAAATCCGTGGACGTTCCTACGAAGAAGCACTTATGATATTAGAACTTATGCCTTATCGGGGATGTTATCCCATTTTTAAATTGGTTTATTCTGCAGCAGCAAATGCTAGTCACAATAAAGGTTTCAAAGAAACCAATTTAGTCATTAGTAAAGCTGAAGTGAACCAAGGAAATACTGTTAAAAAATTAAAACCTCGTGCACGAGGACGGAGTTTCCCAATAAAAAGATCCACTTGTCATATAACTATCGTAGTGGAAGATATATCCTTCTATCAACAATATGAAGAATATTTAATGTATTTAAAAAAACCTGGATGCAGCAATGAAAACAGAAATCTAACATGTTATGATACATATAGTAGTGGAGGCCCATGGGACAAAAAATAAATCCACTTGGTTTCAGACTTGGTACAACCCAAAGTCATCATTCTCTTTGGTTTGCACAACCAAAAAAGTATTCTGAAGGTTTGGAAGAAGATAAAAAAATTCGAGACTGTATTAAAAATTATGTCCAAAAAAATATAAGAATATCCTCTGGTATGGAGGGAATTGCACGTATCGAAATTCAAAAAAGAATCGATCTCATCCAGATCATAATCTATATGGGATTTCCGAAATTATTAATTGAAGATAAACCCCGAAGAGTCGAAGAATTACAGATGAATGTTCAAAAAGAACTTAATTGTGTCAATAGAAAACTCAACATTGCTATTACCAGAATTTCCAATCCATATGGGGATCCTAATATTCTTGCAGAATTTATAGCTGGACAATTAAAGAATCGCGTTTCTTGTCGAAAAGCAATGAAAAAAGCTATTGAATTAACTGAACAGGCGAATACAAAAGGAATTCAAGTACAAATTGCAGGACGTATCGACGGAAAAGAAATTGCACGTGTTGAATGGACCAGAGAAGGCAGAGTTCCTTTACAAACAATTGAAGCTAAAATTGATTATTGTTCCTATACAGTTCGAACTATTTATGGGGTTTTAGGAATAAAAATTTGGATATTCGTAGACGAAGAATAAAAACACTTTATTTTATTTGTCTTTACATTTTACCCAACCATAAAAAACTACAACTATGTAGTATAACACTATACAGTAATAAAACAGTAATAAAAAAAATTACAGTCTTCTTTTTTATGTTTACGAATAAACTCAGCAATTCTATAAGGTTGAATAAAAATTTCCATCAAAACTCCTTTGATATAATTGCTATGCTTAGTGTGTGACTCGTTGGTTTAGGATTAGATTAAGATAAACAAAAAAATCACTTACCTATAAGAGCAACTAATAACTATAACTAAATAACCTAAGCAACTCATTGCTTCGCATTATCTGGATCCAAAAAAATCAGTCAAGATATGATAGACGCATCATATCATTGTAGCAACTGAATTTTTTTTACAAAAAAAAAAGAATAAAAAAATATGATTATAAGTTATGAAAGGTAATCGAAAAGTATGCGGATAAATGGAAGGATGAAAGAAAGAGAGAAAAAATTGAATATTAATGATATATGATTCCAATTTGGAAAGTCTATGAGGTCACTGTAAGAAAAACAATGTAATAAAGCATCAATACAGATTAATTCATAATTAATTAGATAAATCTGTTCCGAAAACAAAAAATTAAGAGCCTTGAGCCAATAAAAACTGAGAAAATTGACTCAAAAACAAATTAAAAAATGAAATTCAAAATTTCATGTAAGCGCTCCATTGTAGAATTAGGGCCTAATGATTAATCAAGAAGCAATGGGAACGACGGAACCCATGAATATAGAGGATTCTATTAAAAAAAAATCTTAGTAATTCATTGGACAGGATGGCGGAATAAACCAGAAAATTTAGTATCTATTCTTATTTTTATTCTGAGACCTCGTGGGATAAACATAAAACTTAAATAGATATTGAATATTGAAAGAGAAAATATTCGCCGGCGAAAATGTGTGTGTGTGTTTTTTTTTTTTTCAAATAAAAAAAAGTAATAAAATACGAAAAAAAAAAATTAAAAAGATAAAAGAAAATAAGGATTTGTTAGAATATTCTAACTATAACAAAAACGACATTCGAGATGATGATATTACGTTATTTTTCAATAAATAGAATTCATCTTGGATTACATTTATAAAAAGACATACACAAATTTAGAAGAAGTCGGATGAAATGAAATTTCAAAAAATACCATGATTAATAGAATGACTCATTAACTACATCTATATCGTAATACAAGCTTTTATTCGCGAGGAGCTGGATGAGAAGAAACTCTCACGTTCAGTTCTGTAGTAGAGATGGAATTTCTAATTTAGAAAAAACCCATCAACTATAACCCAAAAAGAACCAGATTTCGTAAACAACATCGAGGAAGACTAAAAGGAATATCTTCTCGTGGGAATCGTATTTGTTTTGGCAGATATGCTCTTCAAACACTTGAACCCGCTTGGATCACATCTAGACAAATAGAAGCGGGGCGACGAGCAATGACACGAAATGTACGACGTGGTGGAAAAATTTGGGTACGTATATTTCCAGACAAACCAGTTACAGTAAGACCCGCGGAAACGCGTATGGGTTCTGGGAAAGGATCCCCCGAGTATTGGGTAGCTGTGGTTAAACCAGGTAAAATCCTTTATGAAATGGGTGGTGTACCCGAAAATATAGCCAGAAAAGCTATTTCAATAGCGGCATCAAAAATGCCTATAAAAACCCAATTCATTATTTCTGAATAGGAATATAGAATGAAACAGCTAAATAACATTTAAGGATAAAAAGATTATCGGTTTTCTTTTTTTGACAAACAATATTTTTTTACTTTGTCCTTTGCATTAAAAGAAGAGATACAAAAAAATGATATGATTCAACCACAAACCTATTTGAATGTAGCAGACAACAGCGGGGCTCGAGAATTGATGTGTATTCGAATAATAGGAGCTAGTAATCGCCGATATGCTCATATTGGTGACGTTATTGTTGCTGTAATCAAGGAAGCAATACCAAACACTCCTCTAGAAAGATCAGAAGTGATCAGAGCTGTAATTGTACGTACTTGTAAAGAACTCAAACGTAACAATGGGACGATAATACGATATGATGACAATGCCGCAGTTGTCATTGATCAAGAAGGAAATCCAAAAGGAACTCGAGTTTTTGGGGCGATCCCACGGGAATTGAGACAATTAAACTTTACTAAAATAGTTTCATTAGCTCCTGAGGTATTATAAGACCTAAATAGTATAGGATTAAAAAAAGGTATTGAAATAAAATTAATTAATAGATTGTGTATCACGCATATACCCTTAATAATAAAATATTAATAATTTCATTCATATATTAATATATAATTTGTCTATATCTATATATAAATAAAAGAAAAAGAACATGTTGATTATATCAAAATTATAGAACACTAAGGAATTTTAATTTATCATGGGGAAAGACACTATTGCTGATATAATAACCTCTATACGAAATGCTGACATGAATAGAAAAGGAACGGTTCGGATAAGATCGACTAACATCACGGAAAGCATTGTTAAAATACTTTTACGAGAGGGTTTTATCGAAAACGTAAGGAAACATCGCGAAAACAACCAATATTTTTTGATTTTAACCCTAAGGCATAAACGAAATAAGAAAGAATCCTATAAAACGATTTTAAATTTAAAGAGAATAAGTCGACCGGGTCTACGAATCTATTCTAACTCTCAACGAATTCCCCGAATTTTAGGCGGCATAGGAATTGTAATCCTTTCGACTTCTCAAGGTATAATGACAGACCGAGAAGCTCGACGAAAAAGAATCGGCGGAGAAATTTTGTGTTATATATGGTAATTCTTCTAATAGAAAACTTGGATATCCGGAACTTATGCTTTGTGAAAAAAGGGGGGTTGTGGAATACCACCCCTGCTAAAAAGGTCCGGATGTTTTACCTAGAATGAAATTAAAGAAAAAAATGAATTAATGGAAGTTTTCTTTCTGACTCACTTCCAAATGGCATGGTTCTATTTTGTTTAGATACTAAAGATTTGTTTGATTTTAAGTCATGCTTCTGAAAGGATTCAACATTTTTTGTATAGGTATACCTATAGGATAAAAAATAAAAAATTTTAGTAAGTTCTTAAATTCTTAGATATATTAGATAGAAGTTAATCAGGGGACAGTCATTTTCTAGACTCCATACCAAGGATTCAAATGAGTAAGTGTTTTTTCAATTTCAACATTCCTTTCATGAAAATACAATTAAAGATTCAAAAATATCAAGAAACCTTTTTTTCGTCCAACAATAAATCTATTCACAGAATTAAGGAATAACAACTATGAAAATAAGGGCTTCCGTTCGTAAAATTTGTGAAAAGTGTCGACTAATCCGTAGGAGGGGACGAATTATAGTAATTTGTTCCAACCCGAGGCATAAACAAAGACAAGGATAATCTTACTAAAGGCAATAAAGTAAAGAGTACTTCCAAAGAGCTGGCAAAAAAAAAAGTCTGTTTTGACATGAAATGGATATATCCATATATTTCTTGTGAAATGAAAAAATATGGCAAAACCTATATTAAGACGTAAAAATACACGTAGTGGTTCACGTAAAAATGTACGTAGAATACCAAAGGGAGTTATTCATGTTCAAGCAAGTTTCAACAATACCATTGTGACCGTTACAGATGTACGGGGGCGGGTGATTTCTTGGTCCTCCGCAGGTACTTGTGGATTCAGGGGTACAAGAAGAGGAACTCCTTTTGCTGCCCAAACCGCAGCAGGAAACGCTATTCGAGCAGTAGTAGATCAAGGTATGCAACGAGCTGAAGTAAGGATAAAAGGCCCTGGACTGGGAAGAGATGCAGCAT